CCCCTGGGGGTAGTGGACTACGAAAGGAAGTTGATCATGGATTATCAATAAACCTAGAATTCATTCTTCCTGGGTCGATGCCCGAGCGGTTAATGGGGACGGACTGTAAATTCGTTGGCGAGATGTCTACGCTGGTTCAAATCCAGCTCGGCCCAAGGATTCGTCACTCCATGAATAAGATCTAACCAATTTTTCCTCTGGAAACAGAAATGCCGGATCCGTATAAAGAAATAAAAAGAGTCCATTTTTATATTTCTAACGATTTAAATTCCTCATTCTTAAGTCTTAAGAATGGATTATGCATTATTTAAGATTCTCAATACAGTAAATACAAGAAAATTACCATAGATTTATAGTAATCTGTGACACTCTCACGCAAGCCCATATCTATGTGAATAGGATATCCATATAAAATTCCTGTTTCTGTTGCAATACAACAAAAAGAATGCTCCTCTGAAATCATAAGACTATGTATGCCATACATATTGCTGGGATTGTAGTTCAATCGGTCAGAGCACCGCCCTGTCAAGGCGGAAGCTGCGGGTTCGAGCCCCGTCAGTCCCGAACTAGAATCCGATGAATTGATCAATTCATCTCTCCCCTTAACGGAAAAGGGAGGGCAGGTAACGAAATCGAATAGAGTGTCCATATTTTGACCGAGAGTACAGACAAAAAATGTCTTCGTTTATTGTACGATACACAACGAATTTCACATAATTATTTCGACAGAGTGCTGTTTCGGGTTCAGATGAAACCACACTTTTTAGTTCCGAACAAACTTTGTTTGTGTATCTGCAATGACTAATCGGAAACAATCTATTTCATTCTCATCCAAATAGCAATTTTTATGTATGTGTGTGTTCTAGTTCCAATCCAAGAAGGAAAGAAGAAAGATACTAATAAAATATAAAGACCAACCAAGCAATGCTCCTTTTTAAAGGAATCAGTTGTAATATTAGATTTTTTTCGTCCTTTTATTTTTTACATCTCATTTATACTACTGTGTTTGTATTTGCATTGCATATTGTATGACCCATAGAAGATACTTAATACCTTAAAAATTTATGTATATTTGAAAAGAATAAGAATTGGATAAGTGTTTAAGAACTAAGAATAGGTGATATAAAAGGAAAAGTGGGAAAATTAAATGGGATTTTTGATCCAATAACAATAAAGAATCCTATTTTTTTTTTATTTCTGTTTAATTTATATTATTGAGTATGGATAAAAGATCTTCCTATGTTATACTATTCAATTCGCGACGATAACTCGATTTGATAGATCAGATATTTTTATTCATAATATTGATCTGGGTTAGTATCATCAAGATACAATTCATATCTTTGAACTAATAGGAATCCACTTTATCATCTATATGGGATTAGATCCCGAATTATTGTGAAACAAAGAGATTCTATTATGGAAGTCAATATTCTTGCGTTTATTGCTACTGCGCTGTTCATTTTAGTTCCTACTGCTTTTTTACTTATCATATACGTCAAAACAATCAGCCAAAATGATTAATTTGAATGAAACTTGAATTCTTCATTTTTATTAATGATTGAAGAAATGAAAAAGAAAGGGCTTAAAATTCTATTTAAGTCTTAAATGAAATGATGGGGCTGGAATCATAAGTATCTGATATAGTGTGGTAGAAAGAGCTATATATAGCTCTTTCTACCACACTATACTATAAATTGAGTTTTGTAGAATATTTCATATTCTTAGCACATAGAGTTGTATTGTATATAGAAAGAAGCTTTCTCTTATACGGATCAATTGACAATCAAATGACAATCAAATCAAATAATATATACAAATAATATATACATATATATATAAATAATATAATTAAATTTTAATATAAGATAAGATTTAATATTTAATAATATTTAATATAAAATATAATTATAATATTAAATCTTAATATAATATCAATATATAATTAATACTAATATATTTAATGTTTTAATGTTATTTAAATATAAAAATATAATTATAATGTTAAATATAATTTATAATGTTAAATATAATTAATATAAATATATAATAATATATTTAATAATATATTTATATAATATATATATATATATAATTTAATATTATATTTATATAATATATATATATATATATATAATTAATATAAAATATAATAAATAAAATAAATAATATAATATATATCTAATATACTACAATAAATAAAATAAATAATATAATATATATCTAATATACTACATAGTATATAATAATATATAGTATATAATAATATATATCTAATAGTAATTAAGTAATTATTTAGTAGTAATATATATTAGACATACATCAAAATGAAATAGCACTCTAATTCTATATTTTTATTTTTTCTCCACACCCACTTGTATGCATTTCGATCCATCAAAAATAATAGCAAGACCAACTGCTTGAATTCCTGATTTTTTATATCTCTTTTTATGCTTATGTATATGTATCCGGAAGTCCATCGAAAGAATTAATGTAGGAAGAATAGTGTGTGCATATACTATATACCATCATATATATATATATACCATATATATACATATCTAATATATATTAAATCATTAGTTAGATAATTATTAGATAATATATTATGATATTATTAGATAATATATAATATATTATAGATAATATATAATATATTAGAATATATATAAAATAATATTAATATATAATATATATATAAATATATGATATAATTAATGATATAATTATTATAATTATAATAATAATATAATAACAAAAATAATAACAAAGAATATATAATTATAAATTATAATAAATTATATAATTCAGTAAAGTACTAAATTAGTAATATTAATATTCCTAGCTCTAAAGCCCACTCCTTCCCCATACTACAAGTGAAAGAGAAAATGTAAACACTACCATTAAAGCAGCCCAAGCGAGACTTACTATATCCATGTGAATGATGTCCCTTATCTCTATGAAATGAAGTATTTATTCCATTATTAATTCATAATTATAGTGGAATCAATGGTGCAGAGTCAAAATAGGATTCTTACTTACGGCTAGTGATGAAACAATTTTACGAATCCACTCGTAAAAAGGTCCTTTATTTCTTAGTCAATAGATTCTATTGAAATTTAAAGAATTGGAAAATTGGAAATAATATAATAATTATAATAATAATAAAATATAAAAATATATTTATATTAATATTTATATTAAAAATATATAATATATATATAAGATAGATAATGAAATAGAAGAAAAAAAAATAAGAAAAGAAGAATAACCATTTTGATTTCATTTCTGAGCACTCAGAACCTATCCTGAGTTTGGATACAAAGTATCCTCGCTCAGTTCTTTCCACATCTTTAACCTTAGGAGCCAAAATGGAGTGTCTCTTAGGAATCCTTGAATACCAAGATTTACGACTTCTTATTTTCATAGTTCTGATGCCCAGAATAGAATGAATTCTCATTATTTCTTTTATTTGGTTCAATTCTGAATAGCCCAAACCAATCCATTAATAAGATTGGATTGCTTCAGATTTATTGGTACCTGTTTGAGCCACACTCAGAACCCAGATTTTTATAAATTCTTCTAAAAAAGATGACAGTCTTTTATAGGATAGTACGGGTTCTCAAAATCAAATATCGACAGACCTAGTCCCTTGCCTATGCTTTTGCGGGGCAAGAATTTGTCAAGTTCGATCAGCAGGATTAAAAACTTCCAAGTCTTTTTTTGTTGATCAGGCGACACCCAGATTCGAACTGGGGATAAAGGATTTGCAGTCCCCCGCCTTACCACTTGGCCATGTCGCCAAATTCCATACAAAATAGATAAAAATCTTAATTCTATACTATATCTATATTATTATATTTATATATTTTTTTTATACTTATTTTTTTTATCTTGAATCTCATTGTACTTATCCTTTTCCAAAAGAATAATTCCTATTTTTTATTTTATTTGATCCTGTTTAGATTCTTTTTTTCGATTGAGTGTACGCGTCGCTTACTTTTCTTTTAACTTTTCTATAGAAAAGTTATAAAGATTTCCGGCCCCATCACGGACTGTAAAATTCAGGGCAAATTATAATCATTAACTCTTTACTTAAAACTTAAGCTTCATTAACTATTTACTTATTACTCTTTACTCTTGCTTTTACTTTACTTACTTTTCTTAGTTTGAATTAGGGAACAGTTCTGAAATTTGTATCTCCATTTGTATTCCCTTAATGGATGAAAAATCCAATTGATTTACGACTAATTATTATCAATTACAATTATAATCAATTATAATTATAATATTCTAATATATTATATTCTAAATATTAATATTAATTATAATATTATATGTGCATATGTAAACCCCAGAACAGTGTAAACTACAGAGCTGTAATTTTTATACGTGGATACCGAATGAATAGAAAATAGACATTATGATTATGATTTTGATCGAGTGCGACTTGACCTATGTTGCACCAAGTTCAATTATGAGAAAAGATGCGATATATGGATAGCTATATCGGCATGTTCCGGTATGTACTTCCTAAAGATTACTCCTATGAGTATTACGTACGCAATTCAATTGTATTTTATAAATTCTACTACCAAAAAAGATTTGCGAATTCCTTTTTGAGCGTTTGTGCTAAAAATAGTTAAACTATATGCTGTTCCTGATTCTTCTGTTTTTGTCTCATTCATAGAGAGCAGATTGAACCCCAAATTCCTTTATTTTTTATTTTTTGTACCCCGATCGTAATATCATAATAAAGGAATTGGGTAGAAATTGGATCAATTTTCTTATCCGATACCGATAAAGGACTCCGTCAACCTAAGTGACGGAATTTTTTCCCAGGAATGCTTTATCAATTTAAATTTCTTTCTATTTGTACCTGGCTCAAATTCGAACTTGCGTAAAAAATGCCCTCCATTTCTCTGTCTTGCTTCCGTTCATACGTATGATATATGGATAGAGTTGGCTAAAATTTTATGTGATTCAGTAAACAGAATACC